TACTCAGAAGCTATGCAACAGCAGTGGATTTTTAACCCGCCCAGAGATTTTACTAATCCTGAGTGACAAGGTAGGTTAATAAAACCGGTGGGCTCATGCCCCAACATTGAGATAACCTCTCCCTTGCTCCTAAAACCATTATGAATAATAAAGTTGATTCAAAAATTTTTAAATTTTAGTACTGCCAAGGAACCTTAATTTTTATTAAGCCAAGATTCACCTTTACCTTTTGCATTATGGTTTAACTATTATAATCAAGAAACTATTCCCGAAACAAGAAGAGCTGATTATGTCCTGCTTAGAGCCCAACAGTTTATGTTGCATCATATTTGCCAGAGACACATCAGAGGCTACATACCATTCGCGTCTTGCTATAGCTGGCTTTTCATAAAAACTATCAAAGTAGATTAAACACAAAGTGTTATTTTATATGCTTGGGGCTAAGCTGAAGCATAAATCCTTTAATTCATATTTTTACACCTCATTATAAATAGACCTAATATTGGCCTTAAAACTTTATAATTTCTATTCCTTTATACAAAAATCTATTGCCTACAATAATCCCTGTAATGAAAACCCTAGTAAACTAGAAACAAAAGATACGCTGTTAAAATGAGTATTTCTACCCCCCTTTTTAAACACTAAAAACTAAAATCACCTGTTTAGAAGAGAATATAAAAATAAGGAACTCGGCAAACTCTATGCTCCGGCTGTTTATCAAAAACATCGCCTCTAGATATTGGTATTAGAGGTCCATTCTGCCCTATGCCCTACGGGGTAAATGGCCGCGGTAGCCTGACCGTGCTAAGGTAGCATAATCATTTGCCGTTTAATTGATGGCTGGAATGAATGAATATACGAGAGCTCAACTGTCTCATTTTTACAAATATAAATTGACCCTCAAGTGAAGAGACTTGAATTCTTAAAAAAGACGAAAAGACCCTATAGAGCTTTACCTGAAATTTATATCTCATATAATAAAGGTTTAGTTGGGGCAACTAGAGAGCACCTAAAACCTCTCTTTAAATTTACTAATAGTGATCCGTTTTTACGATAAGTAGAAAAAGCTACCTTAGGGATAACAGGCTAATTCTCTTTAAGAGACCATATTGACAAGAGGGATTGGCACCTCGATGTTGGCTCAAGGTTACAGTTTGATGCAGCAGTCAAACAAAGTAGGTTTGTTCACCCTTTAAATCCTTACGTGAGCTGAGTTCAGACCGACGTAAGTCAGGTCAGTTTTTATCTTTTTAATTCCCTTCAATTGTACGAAAGGACCTTGATGGGAAAACATTTTTAAATTATGATTTCCAATAATTTCTAATAAACAACTTACCTTATGAGAAGTGGCTGAGGTTAAGCAGTAGACTGTAAATCTACCCACGGAAATGTTTCCCTTCTTATAATTTATGAGCCTTCTACTTTTAAGTTTACTAATAATCTTGGGGAGTTCTTCTCTTCTTATTTTAAGTTCTTCTCTTCCTTTGCAAGCCCTTGCACTCTTACTGATAAGGGGCGCTACCGCTGCAGCAATCGCATCAAGATTCTCTATCCTTCTTGGAATCTACACTATCTTAATTTATGCTAGTGGTCTCCTTGTTCTTCTCGCATACTTTGTGGCTTTATCCCCCAACCAAAATTTAAACACCCCGTCTCGATTTACATTTCTAACTTCTCTTTCTGTAATTTTATTTATTCTATTACAGACTTGGCCAAACTCTACCTTTTACCAATCGTCTACAAGCTTTAATCAGTCTAATAATGTAATTACAATTTTATCTCCATATTCCTCTTCTCTTCTTATTATAATCGCTCTAATACTCGTTTTAACAATAATTGCTGTAGTAAAAGTTTCTAGATTAAGAACCGGACCTATTCGCCCATGAAGACAAAACTAACCTATGCCTCATTTTTTTCTCCCTATTGATTGAGTTCTAGCCCCATCTATTATTATTATTGCTCTTTTAATCACAACTGCTCTTATTTATTGAGCTGTTCCAGAACTAAAATTTCCCCGAGCCCCTAAATCCCCTTTACTCCCGTCCTCCCCATGAACTCATATTTCAGAAAGACTGCTCTTAAGTATAATTTGTACATTTGTCTTCCAAACAAAAAGTTTCGAACATCGAAAAGAGTAACTAGGAGGAAGCCAATATTTCAGGCACCTGTCTGTTAAACAGGCCTTAGCTCCTTTTAGAGCCCTTCTAGGACTCTACCCTCGTCAAGTTGCAACCTTGATTAAAGCGCATAATAGCGCTAGAGTCTTACGGCCTGGTGTATTTGCACACGGACCTTTGGCATCCGAGGTATAGGTAATCCTATGGCTGTAACGGATAAACCCAATGCTTTACTTGGTTTTTTGATTTCTCCAGGGGTTCACTCTTATTCTTTTTAAACTATTCCTTTTTACCTACTCCTTATTCCTTATAGGAACCCTTTTCTCCTTTTTAAAATCATCCAAACTTTTCTTTTTTTTTTACTTCTTAGCTCTTGCCAATGTAGCAACATACTTAATGCTACCCCCCCTAATGTACTTTCTTTTTTCTTTACCATTATTTCTTTCTTTATATATAAAAGAGCCTACCTCAATTTACTCCCCTAAAATTAAACTTCTTAAACTTTTAAGCAGCAATCTAAAGCTAGCTATTATAATCCGAGAAATTTTACATATTCCGGACCGACTTTATTACACATTATCCTACTTAAAACGCCCATTTCTCCTTTCTATTGTCTTTCTAGCAGCTATAATACTTCTTTCTTGCCACCATATTTTTCTTTTAACAGCCTCCTTAGTTTTAATTCTTACAGCCTGGTTTTTAGGGTCCTCTTTTAGCTTCTTTACTGAACTCATATGCTTTCTGTTCCGAAAACCCCTTAACAACCTATACTCCCAACCCACATCTAAACAACCTCCTCTTCTAAGCTACGCCCAGTTTTTAAATAGAAAAATAAAAGCTCACCCCTTAGAAGCCTTAGTTGAGGAGTCCTTTTTTGAGGATAACCTTCAAATAGGAGACTTCTATCTAGTTTACCCTATTTTTTTCAAAGCCTCTCTTCCTCCATCAGAATCCCTTTCCCCTCAGCAAGAAGCACTAAATACCTGACACTTAGTTCGATGAGAGTCTGCCCTCTCTAAACAAACTGGATCCGCAGCTTCCCGCTGATCAACCTTATTTGATATTAAATCCGCTCCTATACAAAGAAGGGTTCACTCTATACACACTCCACTAATCCCGATCTATAGAGAAGAACTTTACTCCTACCTTCTTCACCTAAATCTTCCAGTTTTTGATCCTTTCAATCAACCCCCAGATTGAAGACCTTACCTAATTTTAATACAATTCCTTAATTGAAGGGATAGTGAGGTAAAAGAGGAACGACTAAAGGAGATAGAAGAAGAAGATTGGCAATGTAGTTTAAATAGAACGTCTAGCTTGCACCTAGATAGAGGGAACCACTCCCCAGAGCCATCCACCCGTATTTGGTGATAGTACAAATAAAGGGTATTCAAGGTGATTATTCAGTAAAAATTATTTTAGACTCGGGCTTCTCTTCATATATGCTTATGGCTTCTATGATATTCCCCGCCATTAGAAATGAAATCTGTGTAATTTAAGAAATTAGGAACCGTAGACTTGAAAGAAGCCAGGTCAAACTAATGTGCCAGCTACCGCGGTCAGACAGAATGGCTAAATCAATTTGACACTCAACTCTACGGCACATTTTTGATAATAATAATAAAGGTAAGAGGTGCAATTCGAACCCCTTACTCTCCCCCTTAATTATCTATTCTTTTATCCCGTGAAACCTGGGCGATAAACAAGGATTAGATACCCTTCTATTCCCAGGCCTAAATAGAGAGTCGGTACTACAAACACATGTTTAAAACCGAATGCACTTGGCGGTGCTCTAACCAATTAGGGGAACCTGTTGCTTAAACCGATGATCCACGTCCTCTCTACTTTATCTAGCTCTTAGCAGCCTGTGTATTGCCGTCGCCAGCCAAAATAGCGATATTAGAGCAAAATATGTCTCCCACTAAAAGTCAGGTCGAAATACAGCCAATGATAAAGGGTTAATGGGTTACATTTCTTAGTAGTAGTGAACTTTAATATAAAAAACTTATACAAAAAAGGACTTAAAAGTAAGCTTAAACACGTAATTAAGCTGAATTGAGCCCTGGAGTGTGTACAAATCGCCCGTCGCTCTCGCCGAAAGGGGAGATAAGTCGTAACAAGGTAGGCGTACCGGAAGGTGTGCCTGCATCTGCCAAAGCAAAATGTTTTGAGAAATTCTTATTGTAGCTTTATCTCTCTCGTGTATCTTAATAGGACTAGCAATCTTTCTAGGAATAACACCCCCTCAAACTAAGTCGGCAACAGATAAAACTAAACCGATTGAATGCGGGTTTGAAGACCGACTAAAGGGATCCCGATCCCCATTCTCACTCTATTTCTTTATCCTCTCTGTTCTCTTCCTAGTATTTGATGTGGAAACAGTTCTCCTTTTCCCCATCCCTTTAGCCCTTAACTCCTATCAGGGCATCTTTTTGTCATTAGGGGCATTCTGATTTCTATTTGTTCTTCTTATTGGTCTTATCCACGAAACACGCCAAGGCGCTCTTAAATGGGCGTCCTAATTTTTTTTTCTTATATAGATAATCCTTTTTATAGTATAATTCTTTAGTATTCAAATTACTCGCTATTTGTATATATAAGTATATAATTTATATATTAATATATTAATTTATATAATAAATTCTAATATAATTTATATTATTATTTATATAATAAATTTAATATAATATATATATTACCCACCCGCCATCCCCCACCACACCCTTAGTAAGCCTTAAAACAGGTATATTCACCTATGCCATGCGGGGAGGAAGTAATTTCCATCCATTTCACCTGATACTTTAAGGTAAACACCAAAAATCCCTCCCCCCCCCCCAAAAAAAAAGTTTAAACCCTCTTAAATACACGTTTATTTAAGTCAGAAGTCGCCCATATACCCCTATTTCTTGCGGAGACACCCCCCCCCCTTTTTTTTTGTTTTTTTTTTCCTTTTATTTTTTTTTTACGCCGTTTTTAAGGCTATTTGAAAAATTTGGGGGGGATTTTTTGTCATTTTTCTTATCTTTTTTTGGCAAAAATCACGATTTTTTACACTTTTTTCTATTTACCCTTATCTTAAAGCATTTTTCAAATATAGACCTTTTTGTCACTTACCCCCATTCCCGCCCAATTAAAAAGATAATGTTCTCTGACATAGATAAACCTGCTAAAATAATGTGTGGTGGCAGATTAATGCCCTGGAATTAAGCCCCAATTATGAGACCCCAGTTCTCCCACATATCATTTGAATACGAAGCCCTAACCACCCATTAAAAAAACTAAATAAAGCTTTAGCAGATCTCCCTGCCCCGCCTAATTTATCAGCTTGATGAAATTTTGGCTCTTTACTTGGCTTAGCCTTAGTAATTCAGATTCTTACAGGGCTGATACTTGCAATTCACTACTCCCCCCACACAGATCTGGCATTTGAGTCTGTTGCCCATATTGGCCGCGATGTAAACAGCGGCTGATTGGTTCGGGGCACTCACGCCAACGGGGCATCCTGATTTTTCGGAGCACTCTACATTCATGTCGCTCGAGGAATTTATTACGGCTCCTTTATAATAAAAGAAGTCTGATTCAGCGGAATTACTATAATACTTATAGTAATAGGGACTGCATTCTTAGGCTATGTTTTACCATGAGGTCAAATGAGCTTTTGAGGAGCTACTGTAATTACCAATATATTAAGAGCAATTCCTTACTTTGGCGAGTCCCTTCTTAAATGAATTTGAGGAGGGTTTGCTGTTGGTAATCCCACTCTCCAACGATTTTATGTCTTTCACTTCTTACTTCCCTTTGCCCTGGCCGGAATAGCCGGGCTCCATATCTATTTCCTTCACGACACAGGCTCTAATAATCCCCTAGGATTGAAGTCCTCTTCAGATATAATTCCGTTTCACCCTCTTTATACAAGAAAAGATATTGTAGGCGTAGTTATTTTCTTAGGGTCTTTAATAGCAATTACCTGTTTTTTTCCTACTCTTCTAAGAGACCCTGCAAATTTCTTGCCGGCCAACCCTTTAGTAACCCCAACTCATATTCAACCGGAATGGTACTTCCTATGGGCTTACGCTATTCTCCGCTCAATCCCTAATAAACTCGGTGGTGTAATTGCAATATTTGCCGCCATCTTAATCTTATTTTCTCTGCCCTACACTCACCCTAAAACTCGTCGAGGCTTTATATACTTCCCTATTAATCAAATTTTATTTTGACTTCTAGTTGCAGACTGCCTTCTTTTAACCTGAATTGGAGGACGTCCAGTAGAAGATCCTTATATTCTCTTAGGCCAGATTTTTACTGTGTTTTACTTCTCCTTTTTTATTATTAATCCCCTAACTATACACTTATGAAATTCCTTTCTGAACTTAGGGAGAAATACATCTTCTAAAAGATTTTCCTCTTAATTCTCCCTCTAATAGTTCTAATCTTTACTTACACAAGATCTCCCAAATCTTTATGAAACTCTAGAACTCTCTCTTTTTTATGGCTAACGCCTTTCTCCCTATTCTTACTTCCTTCAAGCGGAGAGTCTTTTATCTCATCTCACATTTTTATTGACCTACTTTCTTTAGTAATAATCGCCCTTACATTCTTAATTACCGCCCTCATATTTATTGCCAGTCAAAAAATTTTATTCACTCACCACGAACCTAAAATATTTAGCATCACAACCTACGCCCTAGCTTTTATTTTAGTTGAAGCCTATTCTACACCTCATCTTCTAAACTTTTATATTCTCTTTGAAGCTTCTCTTATCCCTACCCTAATTCTTATCCTCTCTTGAGGGCTCCAACCGGAGCGACTCCAAGCCGGAACATACCTCATATTCTATATAATTGTTGCATCCCTTCCACTCCTTTTTTCAATCCTTCTCATATATAGAAAAAACGGACATTTAGAACTTTATCTCCCCTTTTGAGCTCCCCCTGTATCCCCATCGTTTTTCTACCTTTGATGGCTAATTACTATTCTACCCTTTCTAGTAAAAACCCCCATCTACTCGGCGCACCTATGACTTCCTAAAGCCCATGTAGAAGCTCCTGTTGCAGGATCAATAATTCTTGCTGGGATCCTTCTAAAATTAGGCAGTTACGGCCTATTTCGTGTCTCATTTAACTTCCCATCAATTACAATTTTATGAAGATCTCCTGTCCTAGTTCTCAGCCTGTGGGGAGCCTGCATCGCCAGAATGCTATGCTTGCGACAAACAGATATTAAAGCCCTAATTGCATACTCATCAATTAGACACATAGGTTTAGTGACTGCGGGTATTATATCTCAAACCCAATGAGGGTGAGCGGGTGCACTACTCTTAGTTATCGCTCACGGACTCGCTTCATCAGGGTTATTTGCTTTAGCCAATACAGTATATGAAACCTCCCATAGCCGAAACCTTATACTATTAAAAGGAATAATAAATCTTTTCCCCGTAATAACTGTCTGATGGTTTATTTTATCAGCCAGAAACCTTGGAGCCCCTCCTTCAATTAATATACTCTCAGAGGTCATTTTAATTGCCGCTACTATTTCATTCTCATCACTTACCATGCCTATTATGGCCCTTATAATTATGCTCACTACAGCCTATTGCCTTCTTCTATTTAGAACAACTCAATATGGTCCAGTAAGAAACTATATCAACCCATGAAACATCCATAGACAACGACATTTCTCAATTTCCGCTTTTCACTCTATTCCAATCTTCCTTCTCTTTATCAAAAGAGAAATTCTTACTCTATGACTATAAAACCTGTGTCAAGAAAATTCCAAAAATTAAATCCAGTTATTTTAAATAAAGCTCAAATCTTCTCATCTGCACAAAAATCATGATCTCTTCCTCGTCCTCCTCGACACCCCTTCCATATTGTGTCTTTAAGTCCATGACCCTTATCAATTGGTGGATTTACCCTAGGCATAGCCGGAGGGTTAGCCTCTTGACTTCACGGTCATAGAATAGATTTAATAATATGAAGAACATTAGGACTTACTCTTGCGACTAAAAACTGATGACGTGATATAGTAGTCGAAGGTACATACCAAGGGTTTCACACTAAAAAAGTTACTAGAGGATTTTACTGAGGTATAGGCTTGTTAATTTTATCTGAAGTTCTCTTTTTCTTTAGTTTCTTCTGAGCCTTTCTCCATAGAGCCCTAGCGCCAACCCCTGAGATTGCCTGCCAATGACCTCCTCTAGGTATTAGACCAGTTAATCCCATCACATGACCATTATTTAATTCTATTATTCTACTAACAAGAGGTGCTTTAGCTAACCTAGCATACTTATACCTAATAATAGGGAAACTTCAAAAAGCAACAGACGCTTTAAATGGAGCTATTTTAGCAGGTATCCTATTCTCTGGGATTCAGGGTTACGAGTACTATCACGCCCCCTTCACTATTGCAGACAGAGTATTTGGTTCCGCCTTCTATATCCTTACAGGATTCCACGGCCTTCACGTTCTTGTTGGAACTATTATACTTCAAGTTCAAAAAAAACGACTTCAGTACCTTCATTTTTCGCCGAAACACCACGTTGGTTTCTTAGCAGCAATTTGATACTGACACTTTGTTGATCTCGTTTGATTAATATTATTTGCCCTAGTCTATATTTGAGGAACAGCCAATATAGTTGATATCTGGGACTCAATTAATACCCTTTCTTAACAAGGTCTCTCGTCGCGTTGACTAAACTGGCTTTGAACGCCATGATGGGGTGTTAGACTCACTCAGAGACTTGCACTTAGCGTTATGTTAATAGACCTATTCTCAACTTTCGACCCTGCAACTTATAAAATTTACAACACTTTCCCTGCGAGATGATGGTTTACTAATTTCTCCCACCTCTTAATTTTAATTCCAACCTTATACGCCGGTGGGAGACGATACACTACATCCGTTCGTTTATATATAGGTTACTTAATTCATTGACTGGACTCTAAACAAATTTCACATATAAAAGGAATAACACTGATCTTAGCATCAAGAATTACTTTAACCCTATCAACTAATATAATTGGCCAACTTCCCTATACATTTCCAATTACCGTTTCCCCTGTCTTTAGAATAACTTTATGCCTGCCTATCTGATTTGGAGCAATTGCATCTTCATTAATTTATGCTCCCACACACTTTCTTGCAGGATTAATTCCGCTGAGAACACCTTTAGTTCTAACACCTATTGTGACTACCGCCGAACTAATAAGGAATCTTGTACGTCCCGTTTCTCATTGTGCTCGACTCACTATTAACACGACCTTAGGCCATCTATACCTCAAACTCGCCGCTTCGTTCTCAATACTTACTCTAGCCTCCCCTAATGGCCCTAGACTTACTACATTTATCCTTTTAACGTTGACTATTGCACTAATTTTCTTTGAAGTCATTATTGCCCTCCTTCAATCATATATTTACTGCTTCCTCTTAACTATTTATATTACAGACCACCCTCACGTACCACTCCACATTCAAGATAAGGCTTTAATTAACGTCTCTAAAGCTAAATTCCTAAATGAGAACCCTGTATCTCAGGACGAGAACACCCACTCCTCATTAAATTAGATACTTAAACAATATAAAACCTGTTTGTCCAGAATTCCTAACCCCCTTAAAATCATGACTTACTGCCAAAAGTAGGATTTTTTCCGCGTGATGACAGTCGTATTATAAAGCTCGACCCGAAATATTCTCAGATGCCTCTTGAGTTAGGTGGGCCACTCCTCAGGAAATATTAACCCAGCTTTGGGAGTGAAAGCCCCTTCAAAATATCCGCCTTCTAACCGAAATATATATCCAAGATTATCCCCTTTTAATTACTCAGTATATTTTTTTAGCAATTACAATTACCTTTATTTCTTTTATTGCTGCATACATAACTTTTTCCTTTTCCGCCAACTCGTTAGTCCACCGAGAACAAGAACTCTCCACACTAAAATACATTAAATCCTTATTCTCCTCTTTCAACACTAAATTATTATACCCTTCCCCAAACTTAAAGGCAGAAGTGCAAAGCAAAATGATTTCGGCTCATTCCGTGGGTAAATTTACCCTCCGCCTTAAATTTATGTGACACCCAGTAAAAGCAGGCTCATCTCTTATTTTCTCACTAATTGGAGTCTTTCCTCTTCTTTTATTTATTTATTTACAAAATAAAACAATTGTTTTGACCTGAGATTTCTTCCTCTCTCCTTCAATACCAATAAGCCTATCAATTTTATTGGACCAGACTGGCCTTACTTTAATGGCTACCGTACTCTTTATTGCCGCAAACGTTCTATTCTTTACTGCAGTGTATATAGAAGACGATCCTTTTATTCCTCGCTTTACCGCGTTAGTTATATCCTTTATTTTCTCTATATGTATTTTAGTTATCCTCCCAAACTTAATTACACTCCTTCTAGGTTGGGACGGCCTGGGACTATCTTCATACCTTTTAGTTCTCTACTATCAGACCCCCAAGTCTCAAGGAGCTGCCTTAATCACCGCTATAACTAATCGTCTTGGTGATCTTCTAATTCTTTTTACAGTCGCCTGATGTTTAAACACCCACTGACTTCCCCTTCTTCCTTGATCTTCCCCTTCACATTTTCTTATTGCTTCGATACTTATTATTGCAGCAATAACAAAAAGTGCCCAATTCCCTTTTATTAGATGACTCCCAGCAGCTATAGCGGCCCCAACCCCTGTCTCAGCTCTTGTTCACTCATCAACCCTAGTAACCGCCGGAATTTTTATCTTAATTCGATTTTTTCCTTCCCTAAAATCTATTACTACTTTAGAATACATCCTCCTGTTTATAGCCGCTATTACAGCCTGTGTAGCCGGCTTAGCCGCCATAGCAGAATGTGATATAAAAAAAGTTATTGCCCTATCTACTCTTAGTCAATTAGGGACTATAGCATACAGACTAGCAATAAACATACCACACCTAGCATTCTTCCATTTAATTACTCACGCCTTGTTTAAAGCTCTTTTATTTATAGCCGCAGGAACTTTAATTCATTACCACGACCACAACCAAGATTTACGAGCTATAGGAATGTTAAATAACACAATACCCATAATCTCAACTATGATTGTTGGCTCTAGTTTAGCTCTGTGCGGAGCTCCATTTATAGCAGGCTTTTATTCCAAAGACCTTATTATTGAAGCCCAAATTAGAAACCCCTTTAACTACTTCTTAATTATAGTATTTTTACTAGCTACAGGACTAACATCCGCATATAGAATACGATTTATACTAAACGTAGTTTGGTCTCCCCGCCAAGCACCCCCAACAAGAATATTCCAACCCTCCCCAAACCTACTTACAATAGGACCTACATTAGCTTTAGCTACTATAACCGTTATTGGTGGAGCCTCTCTTTTCTGAGTCTTAATCCTTCCTGAAAGAGAAGCTATCCTTCCCCTTTCCTTAAAGCTCCATGCACTCTTTGCCATAATTATTGGCACTTCTATAGGATGAATTTTAAACTATAAACTATTTAACCACTCGTCCTGATTAATAAGCAAGCCTCTAGTCAATGAATTCCTTACATCTCTAGCATTTACAACGCCAATCAATGCCCAAGCAACCTCCCGAATCCCTTTATTCTCGGGAGCTAATCTTCAAAAAAATATAGACGGAGGCTGAGTAGAAATTTTTGGGGGGCAAGGATCCCTTTCTTCATTTAGGTCCCTTTCTCCAAAAATTTCATCCTCTTCTGGTAAATCCTTAGCCGCTAATCTTCTTATATTTTTATTATTCAGAGTCTCAATCTTCCTTTTATAATTGAGAATAGCTTAACATTAGAGCGCCACACTGAAGATGTGGAAGTGGAAGTTATTCCTTCTCATAGCTATCGCAATGCACCTTCAATCTATTCTAATATTTGCTGCAATTATTGCTCTCGTTTCAGCAGCTAAACAACGATTCCATATTTTAATAGCCATTTTAAGTCTAGAAGCCACATCCCTAGTTCTTGCTACTCTTTACTCAGCCAATTTCTCCCATATAAGCGAAGATTATTTAGGTATTATCTTACTAACACTAGCCGCTGCAGAAACAGCATCAGCTCTTGGCCTTTTATCAACATTAAGACGCTTTTCAGGCTCAGACCATATCTCTTCCTGCTCGTTCTCCTCATTCTAATAGCGCGCCGGTGGACGGATATCATTGATGATGATAAATACGAGCTCTCTAGCTCCGCTATTTATTCCCGAATGAGCCCAATGCGGATTCCAAGACCCAGCAAGTGACATTATAATAGGAATAGTTGAATTCCACGACTATGTGATAAGAAACATAACTGTAGTAGTTTTTATTGTAACATCAGCCTATATTTGTCTTTTTAAGGCCAAACGCACATTTCGATATTTTGTTGAAAATCAACATTTAGAAACTTTATGAACTATTCTTCCAGCCGTAATACTAGTATCCTTAGCTATTCCTTCCTTACGACTTCTTTATCTCCAAGACGAAACGTGAAAACCTGAATTCACACTAAAAGTAGAAGGTCACCAATGATACTGAGAGTACGAAATCCCTAATCTTTTAAAATCCGTAGACTACCCGATTCCAATCACATCTACTTACTCCCTTCCCATATCTTCAGAACAAACACCCAAAATAGGAGTTACTCACCTTCTCGAAGTTACTAATCGAGCAATTTTACCCACTAACTCCGTGATTCAAATTCTCGTGTCTTCAGCAGATGTTTTACACTCCTTTACAGTTCCGTCCCTAGGTATAAAAGTAGACGCTGTCCCAGGACGAAGAAATGCTTGATCTGTTAACATCAAACGACCAGGAATTTATGCCGGCCAATGTTCTGAAATTTGTGGAGTGAACCACGCATTCATGCCTATCGTGATCGAAGCGGTTCCATACAAAACTCTTCTTACATGACTAAAAGAAATCATTTAGTAGAGCTTTAAGTTAAAAAAACTATTTGCCTTCAAAGCAAAAATTAGTGAAATTCACTAAGCTCTGGGGGAACTAGCATAAACTAATGCATTTTACTTACACTAAAAAAAATAAACACAAGGTTTGTTCTCTTGATGTGTTGGCAGATAAATGCACTTGATTTAGGCTCAAGACATAAAGATTCTAATCTTTACACATTTGATAAGGTAGACTAAATATAAGCCAGTGGACTCATAACCCATCTATGGGAGACTTCCCCCTTATTAAGATATAATCTAAACCTATGTACAGAGCTTTAATAAGCACAATTATTTTATCCGTAGCAGTTCTTATCACAATAGCCTTTTTTACCTTAGTCGAACGAAAGTTTCTGGCCTACACACACCTCCGTAAAGGACCTAATAAACCTAGGCTCATTGGCCTACCCCAGCCGGTAGCCGATGCCGTAAAACTCTTTATCAAAGAGCAAGTAAAACCAAATATATCTAACCAGGTCCCATTTTACATTGCCCCTATATTAGCCTTATTTCTTGCCCTTTCTCTTAGAAACCTAATACCTAGACCAAATTCTATTACAGGCTCAGAATTTTCTGCGCCTTTGTTCTCCGCCATTGCAAGCCTCAATGTCTATGCATCTTTAATAGCTGGGTGAGCAAGAAACTCAAAATACGCTCTTCTAGGGACAGTTCGAGCTATAGCTCAAACAATTTCATACGAAGTAGGGATGTCGCTATGTATGTTAATAGCTCTAGTTACACTAAGCTCTTTAAGACTTACATCTTCTTTTTCTGAACACTCCTGACCTGCCCTTATTATACCTCTTCTAATTCCTATTTGAATTGCAACAATTTTAGCAGAAACAAATCGAACCCCGTACGACCTTGTCGAAGGAGAATCTGAACTAGTATCAGGATTTAACATTGAATACAGAGCAGGCCCTTTCGCTATAATTTTTATAGCTGAGTACACAAGAATTATTGCTATAAGAATATTTACATCAGCCCTATTCTCAACCAGAGCATCTAGGATTATTTTTATATTAAAAACTCTAATTTTAACAACCTTATTTTTATGAGTGCGCGCAACTCTGCCCCGAATACGATATGACAACTTAATATATTTAATATGGATATCATTTCTTCCTGTTACACTAGGACTATCTATAATTTATTTTGCCTTATTTTTTATCTTAAGGAATAGTTTATCAAAACACACGCCTTGGAAGTGTGAGATCAGGTTTTCTCCTGTTCCTTAATCCGGAATAGTATAATATATTACATTAGTCTTGTAAACTAAGAATGAACACTCCTTCTTTCGGATAATTAGAAGTCCGGGACAAACTAGAGCTTCTAACTCCAGTTAGGAGGTTCAACTCCTCCATCTAATTAAATGTTATTAATTCAATGATTGTTTTGTTGATCTTTATTTCTTTCTACGTTTGTTGCTATTTCTGCGAGTATCCCATTATATACCTGAGCAGCACTAGAAGTTAACACTATCGCCTTTATTCCCATAATATTGGATCCAAGAAAACCAGAAAGGGTTCGAGCAGCGATAAAATATTTTTTTATTCAAGCTTATGCTTCCTTAATTTTTTTAGTCGGGCCTTTACTCAACTCTCTGCCAGAGATAACTATCTTTTTAGCTATAATAATAAAACTAGGGATATCCCCATTCCATAACTGATACCCATCAGTTATGGCGAGATTAAATTGAATATCGGCTTTTTTCATTTCAACCTGACAAAAAATTGCCCCTTTATGAATCCTGAGAGAAAACATCTTTAATTCCCACTTAGTCGCCCCTATTGCAGCCTTAAACGCAATAATTGGCGGGCTTGGAGGGCTAATACAAACTGAAATTCGACCACTCCTTGCTTTCTCTTCTATTGGTCATATAGGGTGGCTTCTATTTAGAGCTCCTCTCTCCAACTTTATTTTATTTCTATATTTTATTTCATACTCCCTTCATTTAATAATTTTAATATACTTATTCTATTCCTCAAAAATCAATACGCCTAAAGATATATCCTCCTCAAACTCATTATCAACACAAACAAAGCTAGTAATTGCACTAAGTCTTCTTTCACTAGGAGGTCTCCCCCCTCTACTAGGATTTATCCCTAAACTATTAGTGCTCATAATTAGCGCGCCTTTATTTATTTTCCCCCTCCTACTAATAATCGGCAGCTATATCAATATTTACTACTATATATCAATTATATGAGTAACATTTATAACTAGACCTCAACCTATTAAATCAGTTAACTCTTCTAATATTACTTTATACCTCGCAACCTTTATCACATCTATTCTATTTTTAACCTTAATCTGTGGATTGAATATACACCTCTAATCACAAACGAATTGGTACTCTTTACTTTATTCTTGGACTATGATCAGGAACATTAGGTACATCTCTCAGAGTATTAATCCGTCTAGAATTAATACAACCAGGAGGATCCTTCTTAAAAGACCCTCAACTATATAACTCAATTGTAACAGCTCATGCATTTATCATAATTTTCTTCCTCGTTATACCCATCTTAATTGGGGGGTTTGGAAATTGATTAATTCCCCTTATACTTGCTACGCCAGATATAGCATTTCCTCGTATAAATGCTCTTAGATTCTGAATTCTCCCTCCCGCTCTTGCCATGCTTCTCAGAGGAATATGAGTTGAAGACGGGGCAGGCACTGGATGAACTATCTACCCTCCTCTATCCGGTAATGTCGCCCACGCAGGACCTGCGGTAGACCTAACGATCCTATCTCTTCATCTTGCTGGGGTATCATCTCTAATAGGAGCTATTAATTTTACAACAACAATTGCCAATAGACGTCTTGAAGGCATGCCCACAGAAAAAATACCTCTATTTATTTGATCTGTCTTAATTACTGTAGTTCTTCTTATTTTAGCACTTCCTGTCCTAGCGGGAGCTCTAACTATACTTATTATAGACCGAAACTGTAATACTTCTTTCTTCGAACCTACAGGAGGAGGAGACCCCATTCTCTTCCAACACCTCTTTTGATTCTTTGGCCACCCGGAAGTATATATTTTAATTCTTCCTGGGTTTGGAGCCATTTCCCATATCATCACCCACCACAGGAAAAAAAAGAAAACGTTTGGTACTTTAGGAATACAATATGCTATATGCGCTATTGGCCTACTCGGCCTAATTGTATGAGGTCACCATATATACACGGTAGGCCTAGATGTTGACTCTCGAGCCTATTTCACTGGGGCAACTATAGTAATTGCTGTCCCAACAGGTATTAAAGTATTCAGATGAATGGCTACAGCCAGAGGGACACGACTAAACTTAACTACCCCAATAATATGGGCCCTAGGATTTGTTTTTCTATTTACTATAGGAGGACTTACGGGAGTGATTCTTGCTAATGCCGCATTAGATATTGCCCTTCACGACACTTACTATGTAACAGCACACTTCCACTACGTCCTAAGAATGGGGGCTATTTTCGCTATCTTTGCCGGATTTATAAATTGATTCCCCTTGTTCACAGGACTAATATTCCACCAACTGTGAAGGAAAGTTCAATTTATCTGAATATTCACAGGCGTTAACTTAACATTCTTCCCTCAGCACTTCCTAGGCGTAGCCGGTATACCTCGACGAATTCCCGACTACCCCCAACTCTTCTTCCCCTGAAACTTCGTGTCAAGATTTGGTTCTATAATATCAATATTTGCATTCCTCATATTCGTATTCCTTTTATGGGAAGCATTTAGATCTCAACGCGCACTTATTACATCCGGGGCTCCATCAACCTCGCTTGAATGATTAAGAGATAACACGACTCCCCCTCGGGCCCACTCTTACAACGAACTCCCAAAACTAATTAAAATATACACTTAATTAGAAAATATATTCTGACGTAAACAAACCTCCCACGACTGAGATAGTTTAAATAAAACATCAGTTTGTGGCACCGAAAATCAGATTTCTCTGTCTCAGTAGATTGTTAGTTAAAATATAACACTAATCTGTCACATTAGAATTGCCTCGCCCGGTACAGTCTTGTGGCTATGGTGTATTTGCACATTAGATTTTCACTCTAAAAGATTACCTGCTGGTAATAGCCATTCTATGCCCTCTCTAAGACAATCTTTATTCTGACTCTATATACACACGGAAGCAAAAATTTCTACTCTGACCAACTCCCCTGCTAACCTTTGGCGTAAACCAAGCCAAAAAGATAAAAGCAATATATTAAAGTTAAACTGATATGACTTTCATCAAATATACACCCTCACATTCCAAGTTAACTCTATTGAGGAGGACGAGCCTAATATACCCTTAATCCTCTCTTTTTTTTTCTTGAACCCTCGATGGTTTTTAGTTAATGAGTTTGACTCTGTAATAAAAAACTGCTGAGATAAATCAATTTCATCTAATAAACCATCTATCACCCTAGATAGGGAAGAAGGCCCGATCCCCGCTCTATGGTTCTTGCTTAAGCAGAATGACCCTGATCTCCTTCGCTTAATAATCGCGAGCCTAGTTGAAGATAAAATATTTATTCCCCCTTTCACAAACCTTATTCTAAGACCGTTAGGGGTAACACCTCCTATTATCAAACCTTCTAATTTCTCAGCCAAGCCTCTTAATATAGATCCAACATCCAATAAAGCTATCAAAAAAGGTCATAAAATCTTT